CAAGAAAAGAAGGAAATAAAAAAACATAGTATAGAAAAGATATCCAAAATGATATAGAAATCACTATCCTATCCTTAGTTTTTATTTCCTTAATTTAATTGAATTTCGTTTGATTAGGGCAAAGTTCCTTAAAAACCTCTGCCTTTTTTAAAATATCCTGAACAGTTCCTGTAGGCTGAGCGCCTTTTTCAAGGAAATAGAGAATAGCGGGAACGTTTAAATAAGTTTGATTCTTGATAGGATCATAAAAACCTACTTTCCGAAGATCTCTTCCTTCTCTTCGAGATCGAACATCAATTGCAACGATTCGATAGACGGCTCATCGGGATAGATGTAGATGAAAAAGAACCCCCCCTAGAACCGTATAAGAAGTTTTCTCCTCGTACGGCTCGATAAAAAATGATTCGAAGTTTTGTCTATGGATAAAATTAGAATAAATAGGAAAGGAATCCGTAAAATAAATTAGTCTATAATTTAACTCATAGTCATTTTTTTTTTAGCTTCCTTCCTGAAAAAAAAATCATTTGTACTCATAACTCAAGTTCAATAATTCTCAAATATATTAAATATTAAAGAAATGAATCTTTTTTTTTGAGTGGTCTTTAACCCCCCCTTTTTTCGTCTCATTTCAAATATATTTGGATTCTTTATTTGGATCCGTGAGACAATTGAAGTGGTGTTTCCTTGTTCTGGGATCCTTTATCTTGGTTTTAAATCATTGGGTTTAGACATTACTTCGGTGCTTCTTAATCCTTTCAAAATGGTAGCAACATACCCCTTTTGTGATTTCTTTCTATCAAAGAATCATACCGATGGTTGATTCGTGCGCGATACACTGTGGATCAAAAAAGTTTTAGCCGTTCCAACAAATTTTTTTGAATTGAAAATTTGCTCGAATCGGATCCTTTCGATTTCTATATCGAAGATATACTTACGAAGTTGTTCCAATTTATTGATTGGCATTAACCCTAGATCGTTGCCCCTGAGAAATTAATCAATACTTTCTACTCGAGCTCCATCACGAACTATTTACATTACAACCCAATAAAAAAAAGAAGGGTTCTAGTAAAATAGAAAAACGACGTCGAGCCAAGAGCACCTTCATTCCTATATAAAATGGTGGATGTAAGAATAAGAATCCACACCGGATCGTGTCCTTCAAGTCGCACGTTGCTTTCTACCACATCGTTTTAAACGAAGTTTTACCATAACATTCCTCTAATTTGGAACCAGTATGGAATTGATTCAATTATGGAATCATGAATAGTCATTGGTTCAGTCGGTACAGAGACACAGTCATTTATATTTTTTCTTATCTACATAGATAAGAAATATTTTTCTGAAGAAAGATTAGCAAGACCCCGGCTTTTTTGTATTAATGGAACTTTTTCTATAAATCTCTATCTCAAAAAATGTCTAACAGAAATATCCAGAAATCTAAATATAGAAATAACATAACTAACAGAAATCACACGAATAAAGAAATTCTATTTGACTCTGCCTCTTCAAGTGACTCAATAAGATAGACTGACCCATTCCAACTTCCCAAAACTTCCCAAAGATTCAATCCATAAAGAATCATTACAAATCTTTATACTTGAAAAAGTTTCTTACTTCTATACTTCTACATCATTATTTGAGTCAAGTTTTACAATAAAGACTCCATTTGATTATCATAAGAAAAAGAATTTTCTGTTTCTTTTGGAATGGAATTGTCAATGATGTAAAGCAAATAATAAAAATAGATCGAACAACCAAAAGAAATATCATTGTTAAATATTTAAATTTTAATATTTTAGGGATACAAATGATTTTTCACAAAAATGGAATTTTTGTCACTGAAATAGGATAACAATACATACCTATAGGCTAAGCACTTCCTCTTTTATATGTATTTTCATATTTTGTTTAACCTGAGGTTCAGTAATCTTTCTACAGATCTATGTCCCATCTTATCTTTATCTGGATCACAAAAGGGTTTAGTTACTTTTGCATGTAATTTGAACTCGATTTAGTTCAGTTTGTGAAAAATTCAGATATGATTCCGAAAAGAATCATTCAAAATCAAAAAAGAAAGAGGAATCATATTCTATCCAATATTAGACCTTGAAACAGAACCTTGTTGAACAAAAAAGAAGTATTCGGATACAAGGGATATGCTCTGGGACGGAAGGATTCGAACCTCCGAATAGCGGGACCAAAACCCGTTGCCTTACCGCTTGGCTACGCCCCATTTCTATTTTTATTGGACACTAATAAAGAATAATATTGGTATTAAGTGTTCGTCAATTCCAGTCCAACTATCGATATAAAATCTTTCTCCTTTATAGAATTGATTATAGATTCGTTGCTAGAATTTTGACATGTGTATATCTAGAATTCAACTGAATTTATTGATCATTACATATAATTCAATTAAGATATTGTATGAAAGTATGATTTCTTCTATTCTCCTTTGAGAATTGGAGGATTTTTGATTGAGTGGAAAAAGAAGGATTTTTTTGTCTACCTTACTTTCTTCATTTTTCCTTATATCAATAACTCAATCAAAATGCAATTATCTCGACGAAAAAAAATGTCTGTTATGCTTAATATCTTTAGTTTGATCTGTCTTAATTCTGCCCTTTATCCGAGTAGTCTTTTCTTGGCCAAATTGCCCGAAGCCTATGCTTTTTTGAATCCAATCGTAGATGTTATGCCAGTCATACCCCTGTTCTTTTTTCTTTTAGCCTTTGTTTGGCAAGCTGCTGTAAGTTTTCGATAAGATCTTTAATAGTATCCTAGAAAATTCATGATTTATTCGATAAAAATGATAACAATTGATAAGATCAAATAAGTCTGACAGTATGAACCTTCAATTCAAACATTGAAATTCTCGGATAGCCGCGAGAAATCCGTCTCGCCCCATTTCCCGATTTTAATCCTTTTTCTCCTTTTTCCGGCGAAATACCTTATTAGCTTAGGGTCGCTTACAATATCTAATTGTTGGTATGAAAGTGATTTGTGGTAATCAAAGACTCTTATTAAAAATTGAAGAATTTCAACTTCATTTGAATTTCTGAACATTCTTTTCTATTTCTATAATTCATTTCTTGGTGTCAAAATAGGATATGTGATATAAAAATGGAGGATCTATTATCTTTTCTTTTCTCGCTTTTCTTTTTCAAAAAATGATCTTGGAGGTTGTGTAATGCTTACTCTCAAACTTTTCGTTTACACAGTAGTAATATTCTTTGTTTCTCTCTTCATCTTTGGATTCCTATCCAATGATCCAGGACGCAATCCTGGACGTGAAGAATAAAAGAAAAATTTCGTTTTTATTGCTTGATTTTACAATTTTCTTAATATTTTATTTTAGCTATTCCACACATTTCACTAGGAAAAAAAATAAACAGGGGTTTGCTAAATTTGAAATAAAAAAATAGAAAGTCATCAACGGAAACGGAAAGAGAGGGATTCGAACCCTCGGTACGAATAACTCGTACAACGGATTAGCAATCCGCCGCTTTCGTCCACTCAGCCATCTCTCCCAATTGAAAAAGATAATTACTATGTTACATTACACATCAAGTAAGGATTAAAGAAAGTATTTCTTTCACATTCTTTATCGTTATTATATAATTAGCAATTCCATTTAGATGCTCGAAAGATCCAAATAGAAAAATAAAGAAAGAAGACCTTCTTGCTTTGATTTTGTTCGAAGTGCCCTTTTGGCCTGGCCCGGTCAATACCCAGCCGGGCCTTTTTTTGTTCCAAAAAATTCCCTTTATTTTTTATTTATAGGCAACATACTCTAAATAGCCAATTTTGTATCTGTGTAACAATTTCCGTTCTGGGGTTTACATATACTTATCCTTTTTGTTATAATGGAAATTGAGAATGATTTTTGATTCAAAAGAATCAATTAAGTATGTATCAATTTGTATTTTCTTATGTCATTAGGCAAACCAAATTTTAGATTCAAATCCAAGAATCATTCACGAATTCTCAGTCAACGAATAGTTAATGGTTCCCATTTGTCATAAATTTTGGTTTTTTTGAGTGAAAATATACATTTTCTTTTTCAATAGAAAAGTGAGGGGAAGCTTTTTGGCATTGTGTGTTTTGAGATACTATACAATCAATCGAAGGGGTAGATCAAATACAAGCAAAAGGGGAAAAAGGGTTTCTTTTCTCATTTTTCTAAATTTAGAAAAATGAGAAAGAAAAGGGATGCAAGTACAATAAACTAAAATTTAGTAATCCAACCCAAAAAGGGAAATTTTGATCCGATTGTGTATCGTTTTGGCGGCATGGCCGAGTGGTAAGGCGGGGGACTGCAAATCCTTTTTCCCCAGTTCAAATCCGGGTGCCGCCTCATCAACAAACGAATCGAAATCTCTTATTCTGTTCGGCTGATATAACTCAACCAAATTTTACCCAGCAGAACAGAAAGAATAAGGGGACTATGAATACTTGGTTGATCCTAAAATCCGTTCTGGTTATTTTGTAAATAAATCTTTGAATCCAAAATGAAAAGAAAGATTATAATGGTCGAAGCAAGATTTCCCGACTCCTTTCTACTACTAATGTAATGTCTACTGATTGGGTCTTGATTGGATAGCCGGCAGATAATTTCACTACTGGTTGGGGAAGTTCTTTCTATACTGTAATCTACATATATAGACTCGCGAGAATCTCTGAGTGTTTAGGCATTCAATCACTATTAGATTGAGATGGATAATTGACTTTTTTATAGAAAAAGTGAAAAAAATCTCATCTTTTTTTTAACCCCTCGTCAAGAGTATAATATACTATCTCTCAACTCCTTCAGAGAGATACAACTCCTTCAGAGAAATAATCAGGAAAGGGTACGTATTAGATCAAATAGGAAAAAATTGTAATAAATAGCAATTGATCTATTTTTACTTTGAAGGGCAAGAAAAAAGGAATGGACCCTCTTATTTTATTACTAGATGTTCCATTAGTAACATTCCTTTGTAGTGTTATTGTTTATTTTACTTGTGTTTAGTCTTTCCCGATTAGAAATCATATAGGAATTTTTGAAATGGATTTATTTGATTGGTTCATCAATAGTGTTCGGCCAGAATCCCCTTTTGACTCTGGACCATTCATTCTACTATTATTAGTGAGCAATAATGGAATAATTCTATCATAGAGATAAGGGACATAATTCACATGGATATAGTAAGTCTCGCTTGGGCTGCTTTAATGGTAGTCTTTACATTTTCCCTTTCACTCGTAGTATGGGGAAGAAGTGGACTTTAGAAGCACTCCTAATTTAGTTGAGGAATGAAACGGTATCAATTGTTTTATAGATCGTTCTGCAACGCATTTTTGATTTGAATTGAAATCATTTTCAAATCAAAATATCTTCATTTCCAAATTCCATTGGATTCTAGTGGAGAAATTGATTCTATAACAGTAAAACAATTATTTCAGATTCATCGGAATAAATAGATGTATCAAAAGAAATAGAATTGGGTCCTACGTCAATTCCATATATGGATTAATAACTACATATATTGAAGATAGAAGCTAATATAGTATACCAACTTTATTAGAAACAATTTTATACACTACTATAACACTAATAGAGAGTATGGTAAGTAAGAAAGAAATTTCTTTCTTACTTACCATACTCTCGGATCTCATAGAAGACCGCCGACGATAGCCCGTTGATTTCATTTAAGACGTAAAAATAGAATACTTTTCATTTGATTTCTTCAACTATTGATAAGAATTCAGAAGTCAAGTTTCATTTAAAGTTAATCATTTTGACTGACTGTTTTTACGTAAATTATAAGTAGAAAAGCAGTAGGAACTAAAATGAACAGTGCAGTAGCAATAAATGCAAGAATATTTACTTCCATAATCTCATCGTTTTTTTTTATTTCACAATAACTCGGGATTTAATCCCATAGAGATGATAAATCTTTCACCTGTCAATTCAATGAATGCATTACCTATCGATTATCTTGAATCGGATCAATATCATGAATAACAATATCTGAGCTATTAAATTAATTCGTCGTCGAGAATTGAATAGTATAACATACGAACATCTTTTATCCATACCGAATCCAATCTTGGATTCCCGGACCAATCAAAAATTCCTTTACTTTATTTATCCTTCTTTTCTGTTCTTTCTTTTCTGTTCTTTTTTTTTTTTTTTCTATAACCTACCTTAGGTCTTCCTTATAGAACCATCAAACGAAACGAAATCTAACCACCCGTCCGAACTACAAAACTCCAACAAACAATACAAGCGAAGTGGAAAAAGAGAGGAATTAGGTTCTAAATTTTAATGATCTAAATTGATTTGGAAGACAAAGAAGTATGAGAAAGATGAGTTGCAGGAGAAAAGATGGAATATTCTATCAACTTCACTATTTTAGTTATTTTCATTTTAGTTTAGGGTTTGTTCTTTCTTCGACAGAATCCTGAAAAAAAGAAGGGAAACCCCTTCAATTATGCTCTCTGTCCCTTCTTTCACAGAAAATGGAGAGGCGAATTGATGTACTTATTGGATCCGTCGGGACTGACGGGGCTCGAACCCGCAACGTCCGCCTTGACAGGGCGGTGCTCTTGCCTATTGAACTACAATCCCAGGGAAATAAGAAGAGATCTAGCAGAAATTTTGGATTCTTTTTTATTCTCTCGTATCAGGTATTTCTTAAGAACAAGAGTGTTCTACCATCTGATAGTAGATTGACAAATTGTTGGGCCGAGCTGGATTTGAACCAGCGTAGACATATTGTCAACGAATTTACAGTCCGTCCCCATTAACCACTCGGGCATCGACCCAACGCCTAATTCGTTTTAGACGTTCCACAATCAACTTCCTTTCGTCTCCCAGGCAGATTTGACAAATACATATCACTTGATCTAAAATACAAAGTCCCACTGAGTAGACTATTAGAAGGACTTGACAAATATAGATCACTTGATAGAAAATCCCACTCCTATAGTCTTGAGTCTTGGTATACCCCCAGAGGGACTTGAACCCTCGTTTTCTCCGTGAAAGAGAGAGGTCGTAACCACTGGACCATAGGGGCCTATGGCCACCTTGATTCATAAATCAACTAGAAATAATAGGTCCCGGCCACCTTTAGAAAATAAAAAAACACTAGAAAGAAAATAGGTAATAAGAAAAATACCATAGGTAATTAATAGGTAATTAATCCACCTTAACTTAATATAACTCAGGCCGAGAGCCGCCTTTAGGAAATGAATAGGAGATGAATCAAACCGAAAAACTCGTTAACTATTCTGGAGGTTAATGGTAATCAAACTTTACCATTCAATTACAACCTTAAAACTTGATTTCATTGGTCTTTCTCCTTTCACAAAGGGTTCTGCGTTGGATCCAAGATCCTTTACTCTCCAGTGGATTCAAGGTGCTTTACCAAAATATTATTTGACCACTTAAATTATATTGCGCCCTAAGTCATACTGTCAATTGACGACAGGACAGGAGGGCAATAAAAGAAGAGAGAA